TCAAAAAGGGGGGTTCCTCCTTTTATCGTTGTATGTGAAAGACATGTATTCTTCAAAATAGATCGTTCTTTTTAGTTATTATCTATACTTATTTCGTGTATGTGGATAATTTTTTTAATATACTCTTTTTAATATACATTGTTTTTTTACTTTAACATATAAATATATAATAAACATACAAATATATATAATACAAATATATTTATATATACATGTATATGTGATATATATATATCACATATACGTATGCGCGCACATCACACATCACATATATAAATGACATGAGGGAAAAAAAATGGAAGAAAATAAGGGAAAATAAAAATTGATTAAGTCCAGAGTGCTATGTCCATAATTCAAAGTAAGGAGTATCATAAGATTTCTGATAAACATAAGTTTTTTTTATTGGGTTTCAATCCAATCAATCAGTTACACAACAAGTTAGGTAATTACTCCCTTCCCAAAATGAACTAGAATACCTAGGTATTTTTTTTAATTCGAATATAGATACTATGATCCATATTTGAATAAAAAAAGTACTCTTTTTTTGGTCTAACTCTTTTTCCTTACTATATATAGTATACTATATAATATATTTATTATACTATTATAGTATAATAAATATGTTTATTAATCACAAAAAAAAATCAGAATAATTAAGAATCTCAATATTTGACTTTTTTTCATATCTTTTTTTTTTTTTCTTTTATTATTGTTCCTTTCTAAAAGGATAAAAAAGATAAGAATTGGTGAATCGAGAACAATTTGTAATTATAAGAAAAAAGAGTTTCTTTTCTTATGGAACATACATATCAATATGCGTGGATAATACCTTTTCTTCCACTTCCAGTTACTATGTCAATAGGATTTGGACTTCTACTTATTCCGACAGCAACAAAAAATATTCGTCGCATGTGGGCTTTTCCTAGTGTTTTACTCTTAAGTATAGCTATGGTGTTTTCAGCCAATCTGTCTATTCAACAAATAAATGGAAGTTTTATCTATCAATATCTATGGTCTTGGACCATCAATAATGATTTTTCCTTAGAGTTTGGATACTTGATCGATCCACTTACTTCTATTATGTCAATACTAATTACTACTGTTGGAATCATGGTTCTTATTTATAGTGACAAGTATATGTATCACGATCAAGGATATTTGAGATTTTTTGCTTATATGAGTTTTTTTAATACTTCTATGCTGGGATTAGTTACTAGTTCAAATTTGATACAAATTTATATTTTTTGGGAACTTGTGGGAATGTGTTCTTATTTATTAATAGGGTTTTGGTTCACACGACCAATTGCAGCAAGTGCTTGTCAAAAAGCTTTTGTAACTAATCGTGTAGGGGATTTTGGTTTATTGTTAGGAATCTTAGGTTTTTATTGGATAACAGGTAGTTTAGAATTTCGGTATTTGCTCGAAATAACTAATAACTTAATCCAAAATAATGGGGTCAATTCTTTATTTGCTACCTTGTGTGCTTCTTTATTATTCGTCGGTGCAGTTGCTAAATCCGCACAATTCCCCCTTCACGTATGGTTACCTGATGCTATGGAAGGACCCACTCCTATTTCGGCTCTTATACACGCTGCTACTATGGTAGCAGCAGGAATTTTTCTTGTAGCTCGGCTTCTTCCTCTTTTCATAGTCATACCTTATATAATGAATTTCATTTCTTTAATAGGTGTAATAACACTATTATTAGGGGCTACTTTGGCCCTTGCTCAAAGAGACATTAAAAAAAGCTTAGCCTATTCCACAATGTCTCAATTGGGTTATATTATGTTAGCTCTAGGTATAGGTTCTTATCGAGCTGCTTTATTCCATTTGATCACTCATGCCTATTCAAAAGCTTTATTGTTTTTGGGATCCGGATCTATTATTCATTCAATGGAACCTATTGTTGGATATTCACCAGATAAAAGTCAGAATATGGTTCTTATGGGTGGTTTAACAAGATATGTTCCAATTACAAGAACTACTTTTTTATTGGGTACACTTTCTCTTTGTGGTATTCCACCTCTTGCTTGTTTTTGGTCCAAAGATGACATTCTTAATGATAGTTGGTTGTATTCACCAATTTTCGCAGTAATAGCTTATTTCACAGCAGGATTAACCGCATTTTATATGTTTCGGGTATATTTACTTACCTTTGATGGGTATTTCCGCGTTCATTTTCAAAATTACAGTAGCACAAAAAATGGTTCCTTCTATTCCATATCTCTATGGGGAAAAGGAACTCCAAGAGGAGTCAATCCAAATTTACTTTTATCAACAATGAATAAAAAGGTTTCTTTTTTTGCAAAAGAAAGATCAAAAATTGATAATAATGTAAGAAATAGGATACGATACTTTAGTACTTACTTTGGAAATAAATACACTTCCATGTATCCTCACGAATCGGACAATACTATGCTATTTCCTCTTCTTGTATTAGTACTATTTACTTTGTTGGTTGGATCAATAGGAATTTCTTTTGATCAAGGAGTAATAGATTTTGATATATTATCGAAGTGGTTAACCCCATCAACAAATCTTTTACATTCAAGTTCTAATTATTCTGTAAATTTGAATGAATTTTTTACAAATGCAATTTTTTCGGTAAGTATAGCAATTTTCGGACTATTCATAGCATATATTTTATATGGATCCGCTTATTCATTTTTCCAGAATTTGGATTTAATCAATT